AAGATGAATAAAAAGGCTTATATAAAAAAGACGCTATAAATATTCCGAGATAAGCTATACTCAATGAAAAACTTGCATTTGTCACAAATTCATACCAATCGACAGAATTTTTTGAATTTTGATGTATTATAACTGGAGTTAACAATTTGGATAATATGTCCAAATCCATTCCTTGTTGATTGAAAGGAATTCCTATGGCCCCAACGAACAAAGTAAATATGCCTAATACAAGCATAGGAAATAGCATAGTAGTATCCGATTCATGGGGATACAAAAAAGTGTTCTTAATACCAAAATGCGTAATAGTAATAAAGAGCCGCCTCATCTTTCTTACATTAATATCAATTGGATACGTCTTCTTCAACAAAAAAGAAATCCTTTCATTATTATTATTCATTGTTAATAAAGATAATAAACGAAATCTTTTTTGAATTCTTTTTTTCCCTTCTATATCTTTACCCCATAGAGATATTGAATAAAACGAGTTGTTTGTTTTGCCACTGTAATTTTGAAAATGAACATTTAAATATCCTTCAAAAGTAAGTAAATAGATCCGAAACATATAAAATGCAGTTAATCCTGCTGTGAAAAAAGCTATTATTGCAAAAATCGGTGAATACAACCAACTATCATTAATAATTTCATCTTTAGACCAAAAACAGGCAAGAGGTGGAATACCACAAAGGGAAAGTATACCTAAAAAAAAAGCAGTTTTTGTAATCGGCACATGTTTTGTTAAACCACCCATAAGAACCATATTCTGACTTTTATCTGGAGAATACCCAACAATCGCTTCCATTGAATGAATGATTGATCCAGACCCTAAAAACAACAATGCTTTCGAATAAGCATGAGTAATCAAATGAAATAAAGCAGCTCGATAAGACCCAATACCGAGAGCTAACATCATATAACCCAATTGAGACATTGTAGAATAGGCTAAACTTCTCTTAATATCTTTTTGAGCAAGAGCTAAAGTAGCTCCTAATAGTAATGTTATTATACCTATCAAAGCTATTATATTCATTATGTAAGGTATAACTATGAAAAGAGGAAGAAGCCGAGATACAAGAAAAATTCCTGCGGCTACCATAGTAGCAGCATGTATAAGAGCTGAAATAGGAGTAGGTCCTTCCATAGCATCAGGTAACCATACCTGAAGGGGAAATTGAGCGGATTTAGCAATTGCACCAGAAAATAATAAGAGGGCACACAAAGTAACAAATAAAAAATTAACTTCATTATTATAAATCAAGTTATTGAATATCTCAAACAAATCCTGAAATTCGAAACTGCCTGTTATCCAATAAAGACCTAAAATTCCTAATAATAAACCAAAATCCCCTACACGATTAGTTACAAACGCTTTTTGACAAGCATTCGCTGCAATCGGTCGTGTGAACCAAAAACCTATTAATAGATAAGAACAGACTCCAACTAATTCCCAAAAAATATAAATTTGTATCAAATTAGAACTGGTCACTAATCCCAGCATTGAAGTATTGAAAAAACTCATATAAGCAAAAAATCTCAAATATCCTTGATCATGAGACATATAATTGTCACTATAAATAAGAACCATAATTCCAACAGTAGTAATTAAGATTGACATAATAGAAGTAAGTGGATCGATCAAGTAGGTGAACTCTAAAGAAAAGTCATTATTGATGGTCCAAGACCATACATATTGATAGATATAACTGTTATTTATTTGTTGAATAGGCAGATTGGCTGAAAAAATCATAACTATACTTAACAATAAAACACTAGGAAAAGCCCACATGCGGCGAAGATTTTTTGTTGCCTTCGGGAAAAGGAGAAGCCCCACTCCTATTAACATAGGAATTATAACTGGAATGAAAGGTATGATCCATGAATATTGATATGTATATTCCATAAAAATAAATAAATAAAAATTTTTTATTCTTAATTAACTGTTTCTGATTCACCAGCTCTTATTTTTTTTTGAAAGGAATCAGTTAATAAAAAAATTAAGAAAATATAAAATTTTATTTTAGTTTTATATATCTTATATATTATAAATTTTTTCAAAATACTTCAAACAAAACAAGATATTTCAAATCAAGAAGTTTGAATTGGTCAAATGAGATGACCAAGCTACTATTGAAAAAAAAATACTTACTCTTTTTTTTTTTAAGTAAGATTTTATGAAGCTACAAAAAATAAAAATTTCAATTATTATTACAATTTACATAATACAATATTTTAACAATATTTTAATCTCGGGAGAGAGTAAGGACAAATAATTACACCAAAAAGAGTATTTTTTTTTGATATGATTCAAAAAAGACAGACACAGTCCATACATAACTTAACTCAAGGAAATAAGAGCTATTTTTTTTAGTTCGTTTATTCAGAATCATTAACCAATGCAGTTTTGAATTGATTGAAGGAATTACTAAAAGAAAATGACTTTTCTTTAGAAAAAAATGATGTATACTTTAACACATTAACTGCGAGTCTCATTTGAATTTGAAAATTTTAATTAGGTGCACTCTTTTTTCAAGTTTGACTAATTAAGCAATTAAAAAAAAAATTAAGGGAATTACGGGTTGGTTTCTTAAACTTTTTGATGTATTTTATTACATGTATAAATATAGCACGATGAAAATAAACAATAAACAATATAAAGGAACAACCACTTTGGTTTATATTTTTTCTTTTTTTATGACGAGAGTCTAATTTATCTAATTTAGACTATAAATAGATAATTAGATAGTAAGTAAAGAACAATTGGTTTTGAACAATAGATGTCTTTCACATCCAACTAGAGAAATGAATACTCTATCATAATTTTTTAATGGCAGTTCCAAAAAAACGCACTTCTATATCAAAAAAACGAATTCGTAAAAATATTTGGAAAATGGAGGGGTATTGGGTAGCATTGAAAGCTTTTTCGTTAGCGAAATCTCTTTCTACAGGGAATTCAAAAAGTTTTTTGTACAATAAGAAATAAATAATTAATGGAATAATCTGAATCTATCTCTGACTCTAAAAAAAGTCTAGTTTCATTTTTCATTTCGTTTCTAATTTTTTAATTTATATATTATATATAATAATTATACTTAAAAACTAAAAATAATAAAAAAAGAAAAAAAAAGTAATGATTCCCATTCCTTAATGTTTTGAATGGATAAATATTAAATTGAATTCGTTTTGCCATTATGTTATGTAAAAAAATTCTTATTTTGTATACTTAATACTTAATTTTTAAAAATGATATTCTTTTTTGTTTGACAAAAAAAAGAATAAATACAAGATATAAAGTTTCAACTGTCTTTTTAGTAAAGTTTTGTCTTTTTTATATTTATTTATTTATATAATATATTATAGAATATATACTCTTTTTTATAGAACAACAAATATAAGATCTTTAATCCAAATTCAAATTAATGAGTTGTTGAAACTCATTTTTTTAGTTTCAAACTTGTTTTGTAATTTTCTGAACAATCATTTTAAACAATAATTATCAATATATATACTCCTTATCCTTATATATACCTTATATACCTCGTATAAAATATCCACCTAAATGGGACAAGAAGCTTTTATCAATGGATATTTTATACGAGAAATGTATCAATTTTGGTCATCAAAAAAAAATGGATCCTATAGTTGCTTGGGCTGGGGAAGATAGTATGTATTAAGTATTAATTTTTAACGGGTTATTCTAATTTGAAGTAGGGTCCAATTACGATAGAAATCGAAACTCTTTTTTTATATGATACGCCAAATATTAAATTAAATCAAACAAATAATAAAAAATAAGGATTATTATTGGAAATACGTTTTAAATCACTATTTTTTAAACGAGTTTTTATTCATCAATTTCTTTATTCATGAATTTAAATGTTTCCTATAAAACTAAAAAATATTGAATGATTGAGTACTTTAACCTAGACGATTAAATAAGAATAGGTTATTATGATTTCGAACAAGCCGCTATGGTGAAATCGGTAGACACGCTGCTCTTAGGAAGCAGTGCTAGAGCATCTCGGTTCGAGTCCGAGTGGCGGCATGGCATCTTATAAAAGAGTAAGTCCTATAATAAATTCAAGTCCCGACTTCCATTCCTATAATTTCGAGAATCCCCCCCCTTTTTATTTATTTTAAAAATTTTTATGATATTTTCAAATTTAGAGCATATATTAACTCATATATCCTTTTCGGTTGTTTCAATTGTAATTTCAATTCGTTTGATAATCTTATTAATTAATGAAAGCGCAGGACTATATGATTCATCAGAAAAGGGCATAAAAACTACTTTTGTCTGTATAACAGGATTATTAGTTACTCGTTGGATTTATTCGAGACATTTACCCTTAAGTGATTTATACGAATCATTAATTTTTCTTTCGTGGAGTTTGTCCATTATTTGTATGGTTCCGTATTTAAAAAAAAATATAAACCATTTAAGCGCAATAACCGCGCCAAGTGTTATTTTTACCCAAGGCTTTGCTACTTCTGGTTTTTTAACTGAAACGCATCAATCCGTAATATTAGTACCCGCTCTACAATCTCATTGGTTAATGATGCACGTAAGTATGATGGTATTGGGTTATGCAGCTCTTTTATGTGGATCATTATTATCAGTAGCTCTTATAGTCATTACATTTCGAAAAGTCATAAGGGCTTTTGAGAAAAAGAATAATGATTCATTTTCATTTGATGCGATCCAATACATGAATGAAAGAAACAACGTTTTATGGAACATTTCTTTGATCTCTTCTAGGAATTATTATAGATCTCAATTGATTCAACAATTGGATCATTGGAGTTATCGTATTATTGGTATTGGGTTTATCTTTTTAACCATAGGTATTCTTTCGGGAGCAGTATGGGCAAATGAGGCATGGGGCTCATATTGGAATTGGGATCCGAAGGAAACTTGGGCATTTATTACTTGGACTATATTCGCGATTTATTTACATATTCGAACAAATAAAAATTTTGAAGGTGTAAATTCCGCAATTGTAGCCTCGATGGGATTTCTTATAATTTGGATATGCTATTTTGGGGTCAATCTATTAGGAATGGGGCTACATAGTTATGGTTCATTTACACTAACGTCTAACTGAAGAAAGGACCTAACGAACACAAGCAAACATGGGACAGCATATATATATAAGAAAACATTGTGTAAGCCTTCGAGAACCTTTTGAATCACTACTTTGATTCAAAAGGTTCTTACAAAGGCCAAACAAATCTGGTTAAAAGTCTAATTCATTTTTTTATTTTTAACTTAAGTTAAAGTTAAACTTAAGAGAAGAAAAAATACTTATTATTTTATTGTTTTTTTTTAATTGTTCAACGAATTTTTTTAAACATCCTAATATTATTTATTATTATAGTATATTATTAGTATAGGATTGCTGTTTGATTTTTTATTTTATTCATGAAAATTATCTATAAAAATAGATAGATATAATATCTTCGACCTTGTCAACTGATAGTGAGAAAACGAAATCCGGATAAATACCAATACCTATTACAGGTAAAAGGATAGAGATCGAAACAAATAATTCTCGCGGTCCAGAATCAAAAAAATAAGAGTTTGGAGCATTAAAAAACTTGTATCCATAGAACATTTGGCGTAACATAGATAATGAATAAATAGGAGTTAATATCATTCCAATTGCCATTACAAATGTAATTAGTATTTTTGTTATTAAAAAAAATTTTTGGCTGGTAATTAGTCCCAAAAATACTATTAATTCTGCAACAAAACCACTCATCCCCGGTAATGCAAGGGAAGCCATCGATAAGATACTGAAAGTCGTGAATATTTTTGGAACCGGGATCGCCATTCCGCCCATTTCGTCGAGATAAACAAGACGTATTCTATCAAAACTCGTTCCCGCCAAGAAAAAAAGTGCAGCGCCAATAAAGCCATGAGAGATTATTTGTAAAATGGCTCCATTGAGGCCCATATCACTTATAGAGCCAATTCCTATAATTATGAAACCCATATGAGATATGGAGGAATAGGCTATTCTTTTTTTTAAATTACGTTGACCGGGAGATGCTGAAGCTGCATAGATTATTTGAATTGTGCCTACTATAATCAACCAGGGAGCAAATAGAGAATGAGCGCGGGGCAATAATTCCATATTAATCCGAACCAATCCATACGCTCCCATTTTTAATAAAATTCCGGCTAGAAGCATACAAGTACTGTAATGTGCCTCCCCATGGGTGTCTGGTAACCATGTATGTAAAGGTATAATTGGTGATTTGACAGCAAAAGCAATAAGAAATCCAATATAGAATATTATTTCCAGTGCTACTGGATAAGATTGATTAGCTGATGTTTCAAAATTTAATGTTGGTTCATTGGAACCATATAAACCGATACCCAGAACTCCCATTAAGAAAAAAACGGAACTTCCCGCAGTGTACAAAATAAACTTTGTGGCTGAATACAAACGTTTCTTTCCCCCCCACACGGATAGAAGTAGATAAACGGGAATTAATTCTAACTCCCACATGATGAAAAAGAGTAAAAGGTCTCGAGAAGAAAATGATCCTATTTGGCCGCTATACATTGCTAACATCAGGAAATGGAATAATCGGGAATCTCGAGTAACCGGCCGAGCCGCTAAAGTAGCTAAAGTGGTGATAAATCCTGTCAGCAAAATAGGTCCTATAGAAAGTCCATCTATTCCCAATCTCCAGTAAAAATCAAAAAAATTGATCCATTTATAATCCTCCGTCAGTTGCATTAATCGATCGTCCAATTGGAAATGATAATAGAAGGCATAAGTTATTAGAAGGAGTTCCAGAGCGCATATGAATATAGTATACCCCCTTATTACCTTATTTCCTCTATGAGGGAGAAAGAAAATTAAGGAACCCGCGAATATTGGCAAAACTACCACTATTGTTAACCAAGGAAAATAATTCGTAGTAAAAACAAGATACACTTGGACCAGAAAAATCCGTGCTCGAAAAAAGATATTCTATTTTTTTTTATTTTATTTTTTCGAGCAGGGGGATTTTTGTCGGTAAAAAAAATGAATGTATTCAGGTGGGATTTGTGAAAGGAATCAATAAGCTAGGCCCATGCTTCGAGTTGTTTCATGCCATAAATAAACTCGAACACTCAAGTAATCCGTTGGACAGGCGGATTCACATCTCTTACAACCAACACAGTCTTCTGTTCTTGGAGCAGAAGCAATTTGTTTAGCTTTACATCCGTCCCAAGGTATCATTTCTAATACATCTGTGGGGCAGGCTCGGACACATTGAGTACACCCTATACACGTATCATAAATCTTTACTGAATGTGACATTGGATATATAAATTTTTGAACATCATAAGTTTTCGATCTAGTAAACTTGTAAATGAATTATACATATATTTAGTATTTAGACACCAGATGAATCAATGATTTACCAGAATTTTTATAATTAATCTGCTTCCGGATCGGCTCATGCGAGAGGTCCAAGATCCTTTGATTTATTGCATTTTTTGTAAAC